TGGAAATACACTTTTATTTTGTATCTTCATCCATAGATCCTTTACTCATACTCATTCAATTGGAAGATTTGATCCAATTGAAATAAAAAAAAATTATGCTTCGCGATTCCATAATCCCATTTTGTATTCAATTTCGAATTGACCCTTGGATATAAATCGTGAGAATGTATAGTCTTCCTCAAATATGCTATTGAGGGAAAAAGGATTCAACCTTTTCAATTTAAGAAATAAAGTTTTTTGATCTTGATCGGAATATGAAAAAACCGAAGGATCCCTTAACTATTTAAGTTATTAATCAAACGAATCGCACTTTTACCACTAAACTATACCCGCTACATATCTCCATTATTATATATGAATGAACCTTTTGTCGAACAAAGGAATGAGCAAAGGAATTAGATACAATTAAGATAGCATCAGACTCATGAAAATTCTAGTGTTGGCACTTCGTCCCGCTGGAGGTACTTGAAAAAAAAAAATAGGCGAAGAATAGAAAGCAGCTTATTTAAATAAAACTTGACTTGATCATACTTGATCCTAATTCATAATATAATGAAATAGAATTTATATATATATATACAATATATAATCAAATTAAATATATATAATTAAATATTTAAATATAATTATATATAATTTATAATTAATATAATAAAATGAAATAAAATGAAAAGTCATCTTTTTCATTTGCTAGAAGTCATTACTGACATTCCGAATCTAGGGATTTATTAAAGATGGACCATAAAAATGATGAATTCCGCATTTCGTTTTTCGTTTTCAACTTCCCCTTCAACTGCCAGATCCTATGAATTTGGGGATCAATCGGATCAATTGGATTTCAAATGTTCAAATAAAATAAAGCTTGTCCCTTGAACAAGTAAATGAGTTATGTTATATATGTTATAACATATGTGTGTTTCATTTTTGATATTGTTTAATATTATTTGATATTGTTTAATATTAATTGTTATATGTATGTGTTCTTTTCCGGTTAGTAATTAAGTAAATTGAGAAAAAAATACTTATATTTATATACTTAATAAGAATGATAAGAATGTGAAAAATATTCTTTCATATTCATATTCTTATTCTATAGTATTCTTATTATTAGTATAGTATTAATAATACTAATCACTAAGAAATGGCACTTCTATCATAGGACTGGGGATAGACATTTTCTTTGTTGCTTCAATAACAACCAAGAATTTTTGATTTGATATCAAATCATACATAATTAAATTGTTTGATCTATGAAATGATTTATCAGAACAAAAAAAGAAATAATGTAATGGCCCGGCCAGTACTTAACCAGGCCGGGGGAATGAACCTTTCTTACAAAATTAAAGAAATGAAGTAAGGGATTCTGTCTATATCTATTCTATCGGGGATAAGATCTCTGTTTCGAATCATTATCTAAATTGAATTACTGATCAAATTCGTAGATATCTTATCCATTTTTATATAGAATTTCAAATTTGTTTTGAATATATTTGAATAATATATTATTTCTATTATTTTTATATTATTATCGTTACTTTATCCTATCTTATAATAAATTATTACTAATAAATAATGAAAAAAAGAAAACGAAGTTTTTTTTGTTTCAATCTTTTTACTTCACATCATATAAAAAAAATGCAATTTTGAATTGGGAGAGATGGCTGAGTGGACTAAAGCGGCAGATTGCTAATCCGTTGTACGAGTTATTTGTACCGAGGGTTCGAATCCCTCTCTCTCCGTTCCCTCTGATCACTTCAGACTTTCAAATTGGAAAAAATGGGATCCTTTTTTTTTTTCATCATAGGTAAATGTTAAATGTATGGAATATAAAAAAAAAAATAAAGAAAACTCAACATTTTTTATTCCTCACGTCCAGGATTACGGCCCGGATCGTTAGATAAGAATCCGAAGATGAAGAGAGAAACAAAAAATATCACTACTGTGTAAACGAAGAGTTTGAGAGTAAGCATTACACAATCTCCAAGATTATTTTTTTGGGAAAAAGGAAATAGATTGCCTATTTTTTATCACATACGTTATTTTGGCATAACACCCCCAAAATGAAGTCTTTTCTTGAATCTTGAAAAAAAAAAAGTAATTTTCAACAAATTTCTTTCTACTTTGTAATAAGGTAATAAGAAAAGAAAGGTTAAGAAAAGAAAGGTTCTGATTCCTTCATTACCAAAAATGTTTGGCCATATCCGTTATTGGGTATTGTGGGTTCTTCGAAAGTCCTTGTTTACTGGAATGTAAGAACGAGGAAATAAGTTGATCCAAATTTCTCACCGCGGTCATTCAATTCAATATACAAGAATTTCTATTTTTGAATCGAGGGTTCATAATATAAAACTTATCTGATCTTATCAATTTTTATTTTAGAATTTATTTTTTCGAATAAATCATGAATTATGCAGAGTATTCAAAATTTTATCGAAAACTTACAGCAGCTTGCCAAACAAAAGCTAATAGAAAAAATAGTAGAGGTATGACAGGCATAAAATCTACGATTGGATTGAAAAAGGCATAAGCCTCCGGCAATTTAGCGAAGAAAAAACTACTCGAATAAAGGGTGGAATTAAGACAGATACAGATTAAACTAAAGATATTAAGCATAACAAACATTTCATTCTTGTAGATTAGAAAATTGGATTTTGGTTGAGTTCTTTTTATGAAGGAAAAATAAAAAGGCGGGTCAAAAAATCCTTCTTTTTCTTCGAACTCTCCCAAATCAAAAATCTTTCCTTTCATTCTCAAATGAGAATACAAGGAATTATAGTTTCGTACAATATCTTAATTGAATTTTATGTAATGATCAATAATTTGATCAATAATTTTTTGTGATTCTATATTTACATGTGTTGAATCCTAGCAACAATGTATTTCATATGTATTTGGGCTGGGATTGACGAATGACCAATACCAATATTAGTCTTTATTAGTGTCGAATATAAATCTAAATGGGGCGTGGCCAAGCGGTAAGGCAACGGGTTTTGGTCCCGCTATTCGGAGGTTCGAATCCTTCCGTCCCAGATCGTCTCCATCAGAAACGAAAGATTCTTCTCTTTAACAATTTTCTGTTTAATCTTGCTTGGATATTGGATATATATAATGTGTGACCCAACCCCTTCTTTGTTCTGAATTCAATGTACGGGTAGAAATCAAAATATTTCTTTGAATTTTGAATTCAAAAAAGAATTGGAGGTGGATCATTCCCATTCAGAGTATGCTCATACTCATATTCATATTGAAGTTAGTTACTTAGGGAAACCTTGTGTTCCATACCCGTGAAATGGGAATTCGCACATGGTGCATTCTTAATTGAAATAGAAAAAAACCTTTTTTTTCTATTCCATTCCCCAAGGAAAGCCTAAAGAAAATAAATGGTGTATCCCAATTCCACACTTTATGTGGAGACTAAAGATTCCGTAGTTTTTTGTATTAATTGCATTTCATCGTTCGTCTAAAAACTTCTAAGGAAAAAATAGGAAAAATAAATTGATCTGGATCCCATTTTCTTTTTTTGTATTTTAGCTTATTCAATTGAATAATTGGAAATCAATATAATGTAATGATTGGATGGATGAAAATTTATATATTCCATTTTTACGGAATTGGAGGAAAGATTCTTGAATCTGAAGTAAAACAAAATAGGTCTGTATGCTGTATAATAGATATTATGTAGTATTATTGTATTGTTCTATTTCAGTAACAGCAGCCCCTTCTCTTGGTTAAGTCAAAAGGATCTGTGATCCTTTAAATATCCATGATTACTCCCAGTAACAATTGTTCGTTGCATATGATGGATATGAAAAGATTAGATTCCTCTTATTCTTGATTCTGATTTTCTCTTTCAGATGAAAGAAAGAATTTTGAATCTTCATTTTTGTGAACCCTTGGTACTTGAATAAGTGTGAAAAATCTATATTATAGAGAGACTTCCGACCTTTTCGAGTCATCGGAATAGCTTATAATTTGGTTACTAACTTATTTTGTTCCGGAATTGAAAATCTATTCTATTATTCTATTAAGTAAAGGCCTTTACTTTTTCATTTATGTATTCGAAAAAAAAGGGGGGGGGATGATCCTTTTTATGATTCATCATCCCGAAGAATCTGTTGAAGATGTAAATAAGACTTAAGTAAACGCGTTTATTCGTCTTTTTTAGAAATCTGTTTCATTTGAGCCAATGACTATTCATGATTCCATATTGAATCAATTCCATACCGGTTCGAAATTTAATCAGAGGAATGTTATGGTAAAACTTCGTTTGAAACGATGTGGTAGAAAGCAACGTGCGACTTGAAGGACATGATTCGTTGTGGATTCTTACATCCACCATTTTCTATAGGAATGAAGATGCTCTTGAATCGACATAGTTTGTTCTGTTCTTGCTAGGAACCTAATTTGTGTTGGGTTGGTAAATAGGAATAGTACATAATGGAGCTCGAACAAAAAGTATTGATTCATTTCTCGGGGGGAAGAATCTAGGGTTAGTAACAATTAATAAGTTAGACCAACTTTGTAAATATATCCTCAATATCGAAATCGAAGGGTTAAAATTCGAACAAGTTTGAAATAAAATAAAAAAGTCAAATTTGTCGAAATTGGTAAAACTTTTTCGATTAAAATGAAAAGTGTATTATAATAAATCTTTCGTATTATTCATAGAAAGAAATAACAAAAAACAAAAGGTATGTTGCTGCCATTTTGAAAAGGAATAAGGATCACCGAAGTAATGTCTAAACCTAATGATTTTACAAAGTAAAGAGAAAGGATTCCGGAACAAGGAAACACTATTTTCAATTGTCTCAATAATTTTATTTCATTTTATTATAATGAAGAAGAAAAATAGATTCGAGACGAGACAAACAAAAGAGGTTAGAGACGACTCAAGAAATGTCTAAAGAGTTACCTTCGCACTTTTTCAGAATTGCCCAACTTGAGTTATGAGTACGAATGATATTTCTTTTTTTCTGTATCTGTAAGTAAGAACAAAAAACGACTCAAATTATAACTCAAATTATAGTCGACTTCATGATTTTATGGATCTATTTGCCATTATATACAGAATATACAGAAATATTAGAATCATTTTTTCTCGAGCCGTATGAGGAGAAAGCCTCCTATACGTTTCTAGGGGGGGTATTATTTATCTACATCTATCCCAATGAGCGATCTATCGAATCGTTGCAATTGATGTTCGATCCCGAAGAGAAGGAAGAGATCTTCAAAAAGTGGGTTTTTACGATCCGATACAGAATCAAACTTATTTAAATGTTCCTGCCATTCGTTATTTCCTTGAAAAAGGTGCTCAACCTACAGGAACTGTTCATGATATTTTAAGGAAGGCAGAATTATTTAAAGTTAAAGAAAGACCTTCATAAAGAAAAAAAAAACAAAATTTCTTTTAATAAATAAAAAAGAAAAGGTAACTAGTATCTATTTTGGGCAATTAGTTACTCAAAATTTGCTCTTTTCTTAAAATTTGCTCTTTTCTTGTTGTATTCATACTTTTTCTCTACTTTTTCCTTATTTTTTTTTCATCTAAATTTCTTATTTATGTTGTGCCAATCCAACACGAATTCTTATTTGATTTACTTAATACTTAAATACAATACTTAATTAATTATTAATTAAATTGAATTTGTTTTCCATTCATATTGACAATGTTGTATCGAACAAATATAATTCGATCGTAGATAAGCGGATCTGTTTATTCCGACCCCTAATTTGGTTTTCCTTTACTTCAGTCAAATGATGGGTTTGCCGAATTTACTGTTATACATATGCAAGATGTATTTTCTTAACGAAAATCCAAAATTTTGAGAAAATGGGCGGTCTGTAAATTTTGATATTTCTATTTGGAATCCGTTGTTTTTTATTTTTGAATCCGATCCATTCATTTTGCTATTTTGGTGTTTAGAATTGATCATAAAATCTTTCCTCTATTTCTTGTTAGTTCAATGTTTTGACGTAGTTGTACAGTGCAATTCTATTTATTTTTTTATTTCGATCGTATCTACAAATCATATTTATCTGGGTTGCTAACTCAACGGTAGAGTACTCGGCTTTTAAGTGCGACTATGATCTTTTACACATTTGGATGAAGCAATGAATTCGTCCAGACTATTGGTAGAGTCTATAAAACCGCGACTGATCCTGAAAGGTAATGGATGGAAAAAACAGCATGTCGTAATAATAAGAAGAAAATGGAATTTCTTAATTTCTTATTAGATTCCTATTTTTTTTAGTAGAATTCTGAGTCAATCCTTACCAGATCATTCCAAAATTTGGTTTTTATTTTAGGAGTAGGAGGAAGACAAAAAAAATTCACATTGACAGTTGGGTTTAGTGAATAAATGGATAGAGCCCTACGGCTCCAATTCTGGTAAAAAAAAGCAACGAGCTTCTATTCTTTATTTGAATAATTACCCCATCTAATTAGACGTTAAAAAAAATTAGTGCCTGATGCGGGAAAAGGTTCTCCTGTGAGTGGTCCTTTGATTCTTTTTTTTTTTTATTTTTTTTTAAATCCTAACTATTCTCTATTATAGATTGGAAACGAATGTGTAGAAGAAACAGTATACTGACAAAAAGAATTTGTTCCAAAGTCAAAAGAGCGATCGGGTTGCAAAAATAAAAGATTTTTGAACCTCTAATAATTATAACGAGGATAAACCCATTAGATAGAAGGGGAGAGGAAAAAGATCTGTTGATTGGACTTTCTGTTTCCGGGGTATATATATTTTTTTGTACATAATACATACCTTGTTCTGACCATATTGCACTATGTATAATTTGATAACCCAAGAAATGCCTACTGTTTTTGTTTCAAGTAGAAAAAATGTAAGTCAATGGAAGAATTACAAGGATATTTAGAAAAGGATAGATCTCGGCAACAACACTTCCTATATCCGCTACTCTTTCAGGAATATATTTATGCACTTGCTCATAATCATGGGTTAAATGGTTCGGTTTTTTACGAACCTGTGGAAGTTTTTGGTTATGACAATAAATCTAGTTTAGTACTTGTAAAACGTTTAATTACTCGAATCTATCAACAGAATTTTTTGATTTCTTTGGTTAATGATTCTAATCAAAATCGATTCGTTGGATACAACCACAATAATTTTTTTTTTTCTCATTTTCATTCTCAAATGATATCAGAAAGTTTTGCAATTATTGTAGAAATTCCATTCTCGTTGCGATTAGTATCTTATTTCGAAGAAAAAGAAATACCAAAATATCATAATTTACGATCAATTCATTCCATTTTTCCCTTTTTAGAGGACAAATTATCACATTTAAATTATGTCTCAGATATACTAATACCTCATCCCATACATATGGAAATCTTGGTTCAAATTCTTCAATGCTGGATTCAAGATGTTCCTTTTTTACATTTATTGCGGTTCTTTCTTCACGAATATCATAATTTGAATAGTCTTCTCATTACTCAGAATAAATCTATTTACGTTTTTTCAAAAGAAAATAAAAGAT